TTTATTCCAAGGCATGGATTCAACAACCCCTTATCCAAAATAAAGTAACTATTCGTACCTTGTTGAATAGAAATAACGAATATCGATCTTTGATAATTTTGTCATCATCCAATTGTTTTCGAATGGGGCCATTTAACTTTAACAGTGTAAAATATCACACTGGAATAAAAGAAGCACTTAAAAGAGACCCCATAGTTTCAATTAGTAAATTGAAATCATTGGGTTCCTTAGGAACAGCCCCTCCAATTATGAATTTTTACCATTTATTAACCCATAATCAAATCTTGGTAATGAAATATTTTCAACTTGACAATTTTAAACAGACTTTTGAAATAATTCAATATTATTTAATGGATGAAACTGGAAGGATTTCGAATCCCGATCTATGCAGTAAAAAATTTTTGAATCCATTTCATTTGAATTGGTATTTTATTCATTCTAATTTTTGTGAAGGGAGATACACAATAATTAGTCTTGGGCAGTTTATTTGTGAAAATGCATGTATAGCGAAAAACAGGCCCCACCTAAAATCGGGTCAAGTTTTAATTGTTCAAGTTGATTCGATAATGATTAGATCAGCTAAACCCTATTTAGCCACGCCAGGAGCAACTGTTCATGGGCATTATGGAGAAACCCTTTCTACGGGGGATACTTTCGTTACATTTATATATGAAAAATCAAGATCTGGTGATATAACGCAGGGTCTTCCAAAAGTGGAACAAGTCTTGGAAGTACGTTCGATTGATTCAATATCGATGAACCTAGAAAAGAGAGTTGAAGGTTGGAACGAGCATATAACAAGAATTCTTGGAATTCCTTGGGGATTCTTGATTGGTGTCGAGCTAACTATAGTGCAAAGTCGTATCACTTTGGTTAATAAGATACAAAAGGTTTATCGATCCCAGGGTGTGCAGATTCATAATAGGCATATAGAAATTATTGTACGTCAAATAACATCCAAAGTTTTAGTTTCAGAAGACGGAATGTCTAATGTTTTTTCACCCGGAGAACTAATTGGATTGTTGCGAGCGGAACGAACGGGGCGTGCTTTGGACGAAGCCATTTGTTACCGAGCTATTTTATTGGGAATAACAAGAGCATCTCTGAATACTCAAAGTTTCATATCCGAAGCGAGTTTTCAAGAAACCGCTCGAGTCTTAGCAAAAGCTGCTCTAAGGGGTCGTATAGATTGGTTGAAGGGCCTAAAAGAAAACGTTGTTTTGGGAAGTCTGATACCCGTTGGTACGGGATTCAAAGAATTAGTACATCGTTCAAGGCAACATAACAACAAAAAGAAAAATTTATTTGAGGGGAAAATGAAAAATATTTTGTTCCAACATAGAGATTTATTTCATTCTTACATTTCAAAGAATTCCCATGATACATCAGAACAATCATTTCGAAGATTTACTGATTTCTAAGAGTGGATTCGGCCCTTTTAACTAGTCTGTAGTTGATCCGGCCATTTAATAATAAGTTTGGTAATAGTAATAAGTAGTAATAAGTAAGAAAAATAATAAGGAATACAAATAGAAAGGAATTAATGCCGTGGATTGTGTATCAACGGCCAATCTCCGGTAGAAGTGAAGGTTCCATCGGAACAATTATTTATTTATTTTATTTCAGGGTACGGCGTCTCTTAAAAAAAAAGAGAGGAAGTGTGGAGAGAAATGACAAAAAGATATTGGAACATCAATTTGGACGAGATGATGGAAGCGGGAGTTCATTTTGGGCATGGTACTCGAAAGTGGAATCCACAAATGGCACCTTATATCTCTGCAAAGCGTAAAGGTATTCATATTACAAATCTTACTAGAACTGCTCGCTTTTTATCAGAAGCTTGTGATTTAGTTTTTGATGCAGCAAGTAAGGAAAACCAATTTTTAATTGTTGGGACGAAAAAAAAAGCAGCTGATTCAGTAGCCCGAGCTGCAATAAGGGCTCGCTGTCATTATGTTAATAAAAAATGGCTCGGTGGTATGTTAACGAATTGGTCCACGACAGAAACACGACTTCATAAGTTCCGGGATTTAAGAATGGAACAAAAAATGGGGGGGATCAACGGTCTTCTGAAAAGAGATGCAGCTATGTTGAAGAGACAATTATCGCACTTGCAAACATATCTGGATGGAATTAAATATATGACAGGTTTACCCGATATCGTAATCATCATTGATCAGCAAGAAGAAGATACGGCTCTTCGAGAGTGTATCACTTTAGGAATTCCAACGATTTGTTTAATTGATACCAATTGTGACCCCGATCTTGCAGATATTTCGATTCCAGCGAATGATGACGCTATAGCTTCGATCCGATTAATTCTTAACAAACTAGTCTTTGCTATTTGTGAGGGTCGTTCTAGATATATAAGAAAGCCTTGATTAATAATAAGATAAAATGACTTTTTGACCTCCATAGATTTTTCGAATTGCTTGTACGGGTTTGGAATGAAAGAAGAAAAATCAATGGGGATATTATGTGATTTCTTGGTATACAAAAT